CTACATTACAATTATATTGTCGGAATAAATATATTGTATGCATCGATATGGGAATATTTGGTACATGAAACCATGATCTAATAGTCTAATAGATATATAAATCTTGTTTATTATATATAAATCTTATATAAGTATAGATATCAATATAAATTTATCTTGTGTTCTGGAATCAAAGAAAGATATTTAAGATCTCTCTTATATATTATATGTCTTATATTATGACTTCAACTAAACTTTTCTGTGGAGGAAAAAAATATTAATTTATTCTTATAGAATAACTAGGAACAAGAAGATTTAATCAGAAATATCGACAGATTTTTTCGGAGTCCAAAGAAAAAGAAATATAAAAATGAAAGAAAAAGCGGATCTACTGTTCGAATTTCATCTATATCGAATTTGAATATCATAATAGTGGATATAGTAATGATTCAATGGGTTAGGTCCACTTACTTTTCTTTTATTAATTTAAAATTTAATCTTTATAATTAATTAGATTAGAATAATGTAAAATAGAAAAATTTGGAGATTTAAGAGTCAACTTATCATTAATTTATTATATTATTATTATTTATTATAATAAAATACTTTATAATAAAATACTTTTCTAATTTCTATTATTTAAAATTTAATAATTAATTATAATGTATAATTTTTTATTACAAATTATTCCAAATATCAACAATATTTCTATTCTCCTTGCAAATGCAAATAGAAATACTACCGCTGGAGTTTTATCAAAAAACTGAAAAAAGAGGTAAAGCCCCTTATCGGATTTGAACCGATGACTTACGCCTTACCATAGCGTTACTCTACCACTGAGTTAAAAGGGCCTCTTTGATTCAATTCCTGAATCAGCCATTATGCGGATAGGATATATCTATGGTGATTAGAAATCAAATCTATGTAAAGTAATGTAAAGTAAATATAGTAATGTAAAGTAAATATAGTAATGTAAAGTAAATATAGTAAATGAAATATATTAAATATATGAAATAGATTCTAATAAATCTAAATATACATATACTAAATATAATTAAATATATGGAGTAGATGTAGATTCATAGTAGCTTCGTCATAAACGAGAAATTTAATTTACCTGATGAGTAGAGTATAGGCTAAATTAGTAAATATAGGTAAAAAAAAAATGGTTTATTGAATTTGATAAATATCAATTTGATGAATATCAATGGAATGAATTGTTTTCAAGGCCGAACCCAATTGAATTGACTCCCATCCTAATAAAAAAAATAAAAAAAAAAATGCATTTGATTGATACATGTACTTACCAATTCAACATAGATCCAAGATATTTCATCGAATCACTGATGAAGAGATTCTATTTGTCCCCCTGAACAAAATTCTTAGAAAAAAAAAAAAATTGAGAATTTGTTGATACTTATCCCCCTACCTGGATTTCCATATTTATCATTTGTTAATTTCCTGGTTTAGCGTGAGATAGAGATATGTCTATCTATCTTAACACTGAGTGAATTAATGAATGAAAGTGGAAGAAATGGGATTTACTTTTCTGGCTTTCTGGCAGATCAAAGGATCCTTCCTATTTTTTCTATTCTTCCATTCTATTTCTATTTTCTATTATTATTTCTATTTTTTCTATTTCTATTTTCTATTATTATTTCTATTATATTTTATATTATAGAAATAATAAGGGATTATATTTATATAATTCTAATATAATCTTATATAATATAATTAAATAATATAATATAATTAATCGAAAATTACTGGATAATGGCGATTATAATGACTAAATCACGAATATAAATGACGAATTTCAAAATTCTACGGAATCCGGAAAGACGGAAAGATCTTTGGAATCTAGTCATATGATTTCGTTATATTGACAATTTCAAAAAACTGTTCATACTATGAGCATAGCGTGTTGACGGTCGGGATGCCCCCATCGTCTAGTGGTTCAGGACATCTCTCTTTCAAGGAGGCAGCGGGGATTCGACTTCCCCTGGGGGTAGGGTATTATGAAAGGAAGTTGATCATGGATTATTAATATAATAAGTCTGGAATTGATTCTTCCTGGGTCGATGCCCGAGCGGTTAATGGGGACGGACTGTAAATTCGTTGGCAATATGTCTACGCTGGTTCAAATCCAGCTCGGCCCAATAATTCACTGATCCGCCATGAAATGATAGAACCCCTTTGTTCTCTCGAAATGCCTGATATGGAAAAAAGTAAAAATTTCTGATATATCTCTTCCTGTTATTTATTTGATTTGCTCTATTTTTTCACACAAATTCTGATCTTGCTAATGATCGAGCGATTTTGATTTGAAATAAGGAAAAGATAACTAGTAATCCGTGCCGTTATCAATAAAGTATATATCCATGTGGATAGCAATATACCACTTGCCTCTCTAGTTCAAGGAGGCGATAGAATATGTATCCTGTACACTTTATTTCATTTCCCTGGGATTGTAGTTCAATTGGTCAGAGCACCGCCCTGTCAAGGCGGAAGCTGCGGGTTCGAGCCCCGTCAGTCCCGACGGATCCAAATCCAATAAAAAATACATCAACCCATCTTCCCCTTTTCTGTAAAAGGGTGACAAATAGGAGAATTTCAGTCCCGCCATATTCAGGATTCCAAGAAATATCGTACTGAGACTGAGTTTGTCTTTATCACAGTTTTTTGTCTTCCAATAAGCCAATAAGATTAGATCATTAAAAAACAAAAGAGTTTAGAACTTAACTCCCCCTTTTTTTAGTTTGGCTTCCATTATTTGTTTGGGTTTGTTAGGTTTGTTTGGAACCAATGTAAGTGTAAAGGCGGTTAGATGATACTTCGGCAGATGATTGTACAAGAAAGGCGATAGTTTGATAGAATAGAAAAGAATGGAAAAGAAGAATAAAGAAAAATAAAGTATAAATCAAAATATAAATCAAAATAAAGTAAAGAGTAAAGAAAAGAAATTATCGATTAGAGCAGAACTCCATTTTTTGATTTGATATGGATAAACAATCTTTCTATGTTATACTATTCAATTTTCGACGATGAATCGATTTGATAGCTCAGATATTGTTATTCATGATATTGATCCGATTCGACATGATCAACATGGAATTTATCCAATTTATAGGCGAAAGATTTATCATCTCTATGGGATTAAATCCCGAGTTATTGCGACGTAAAGAAAAGAGAAAGGATGAGATTATGGAAGTAAATATTCTCGCATTTATTGCTACTGCATTGTTCATTCTAGTTCCTACTGCCTTTTTACTTATAATTTACGTAAAAACTGTTAGTCAAAGTGATTGATTTGAATGAAACTTGACTTCTTACTTCTTATCAATGATTGCAGAAAAAAAAATGAAAAGGATTCCAATTTCGCATCTTAGATAAAAAGAGCGAACTAGAATCAGTAGTATTCTATGAGATCCGATAGTATGGTAGATCCTTCTTTCTACCATACTATCGGATCTCATTTTGTTATTCTAGTATATTTTTTTGTTATTCCAGTATATCTGAAAGTTATAATAAAGATATAGGTTTAATATCGATCAATCTAGAATGTCATCTTCATATTCATCTATCTAGATATCAATTATCTATATGTAATCCCAATTCGATTTCTTTTTGCATCTATTTAATTTGATTTGTTTTGTGTTGATTCCAATTAATCTGAAATAATCGAAAACCCATCCTTACTCTTACGATTCTAATTGTTATATTTCTGATTATTTTCAATATGAATCCCGACATGACATCTGCCGAAAGAATAAAATCACTGAAAGGGAAAAATAATAATAATCTGGACATATATTAATAAAATAAAATCGAGAAATCTTTTTTTAACACTCTAAAAAAAGTAATCGATTGAGCAATTAACAGGTCATCCAAATAAATGAGTTCTATAAAAACTTTTTCAAATTTCAGCGAAAAGGATTAGTAAACCTCGCGGATTTTTAACTTTTGAATCATGATATGAAATAAATCAATGAAGAATGAAGTATCGCATAAATCCAATTTTTAAAATAATAAAACATTAAACTAAGCACTACGTGCGTGTTTGTGACTTGTCCAAGAAAATATCTTATTATACCTAATATCTCGTTGGAGAATCAATATGTCTATCTTATTTCTCATAGAAAAGAAAGAAAAAGAAAATCCACTTAATTTTAATTAAATAATTATTTAAGAACTAATAAAATAATTATTTTATTTATTAAATAATTAGTTAATAACTAATAAAAGAACTACTTTCTTCTCTTTTCTCTTTGAACAGGAAAAACTCAAACAAAAACAAATAAAAAAGGTAAAAAAAAAAGGATTACACTTTTCCTCATTATCTATATATAATTCTGGTAAGAGCCTGTTTATCGAACTAAAAAATTTAGGAAGAATTCGGTTGAATTCAATTTCCTATCATTTATATTCCTTTTACTTTCGAAATATGATCACTTTAGAAATATGAGCACGGGAATCATTGAAATATTTGTTTGAGTTGATTATGATTAAAAGGGTATTATTCATAGAATAGATTACTCCATGCGAATCCAATAGAAATTGAATTGAATTAAATAATTGAATTCAATTCAATTTAAATAGTTAAATCAAAAAGTCTTTGCAAAACAAAACGATCTAGAAAAGAATTGGTTTCATTTTTTAACTCAATTACTAGTACCCTTAGAGACCACTTCTGCCCCATACTACGAGTGAAAGGGAAAATGTAAAGACTACCATTAAAGCAGCCCAAGCGAGACTTACTATATCCATGTGAATTATGTCCCCTATTTCTATGAATATGAAAGAATTTTTCCAGTATTGTTCATTAATAATTATTGTTCACTAATAATAAACCGCTAGCGCGGAGTCAAAAAAAAAGGATTCTGTCCAATACCATTGATGAAACAATACAAAAAATACAATTAATTATTAATTATAAGAAGTTCTTATATGATTGCTAGTAGAATCGAAAAACATTAAGTACAAATAAAATACGCAACGGCACTCCCGGAAGTGTCAAGAAAATGTTACTAAGATGTAAGAATAATAAGACCTATTCTTTCTTTTGTTGCACTTCATTAAGTCAAAAAATCGAAAAATATAGAATCAAGATAGATCACTATCTATTACATATCCCTATTTTTTTTTTTTAATATCCTTTTTCCATTTGATCTATTTTATTTATTTGCTATATATATTATTTCTACTTTATATAAAAATATAAAATTTATATAAAAATATATAAAAATAGAAAAATAAGAAAAATAAAAATATCAAAATTACTTTTTTTTTATATAATTTTATATAATTATATAATTTTATATAAAAAAAAAAGGAAATATATATATGTAAAAAATGGATATGTGGATAAAAGCCAATTATCCATTCAATCGCTATTCGATTGATTGAATTCCTGAGTACTCAGGAACTTTTCTAAGTTTGTATACAAAGTAACTTCCGCCTTTTCGACGAGTACTAATTTGATTCTTTGCTCCGCTATCCAATTTAATTCAAGACCCAGTCAGTAGGCATTACATTAATAGTAGAAGGTCTATTCTATCAAGATTTACCGATTCCCTTTCACTACTATAAATTTTCCTTGAATCCTAGAGCCAAGAATTTACAACACTTTAGAGAACAGAACTTTTAAATGTTTAGAATCAAGGAAATATCAAGAGTACTTTTACCCCACGTGTTTCTGTTGGGAGCAAATTCAACAAGTTATATCAGCAAAGCGGCAATAAAATATTTCGCGTCTTTTGTTTTGTTGATCAGGCGACACCCGGATTTGAACTGGGGAAAAAGGATTTGCAGTCCCCCGCCTTACCACTCGGCCATGCCGCCAAGGCGCTACAAAATAGACGAAAATATACCCCCCCTTCTAGGGGACACCAAACTTTTTTTGTACTTGTGTCTTGAATCCTATTTGTCTTAATCTTAATTCCTTTCCTAAAATAAAAGAAATCGTTCCTTTTTTGGATCTATCTCTTCGATTAATTTTATATAGTATCTCAAAACATACATTATCCAAATTTTCCCACTTTCTATTGAAATGAAAAACCAAATGTCAATTTTCAGTCACAAAAGACAAAATTCTGGACAAATTGGAACCTTTAACTATTGACTGGGAATGCGTGAAAAAATCTTGGATTTGAATCGAAAATTGTTTTTCCCTTTTTTCCCTAATGATATAAGAAAATCAAAATTGAAACATAACTAATCAATATTGATTCTTTTCAATAAAAAAGAATCCTTCTCAATGTTAATTATAACAATAATTATGAGTATATGTAAATCCCAGAATAGAAATTCTTATACAGATATCTAATCGGATATCTTATCTGTCTATAATTCCTATAGAAAATTTTCTATTCAATTCAAAATTGAATAAAAAATATAGAAATTTTGATAGAGCACAGCATGTACTGTCCAGAATAGAACTGAAATAAAAGGAGAGATGTATATATAAATAGCTATAGTTATATTTGCGTATAGTTCAGAGACCTTTTTATGCACTTCAAACATATTATTCAAACATATTATTCAAACATATTATTATATTTTATTATATTATATGATTTATATGAATATGATTTATATGATACGAAGTCTATTAAAAAAATAGAGAAAAATATATCTCACGAACCTTTTTTTTTGAACTGAACAATGAAATGAAATCCACGAAAAAGACTAAGTGCTAAAAAAATCCACTTTAATATTGTTTCTGATTATTGGGTCTTTATCTCATCAAACAGATAAAATCCCGAATCCTTTTAGTTTACTGATATTCAATTATATTGAAATATTGAATATCATAATAATGGTATTATAAATTGAATCACTTTTTGTTTTGCTATTCTATACAAAACTCCATAAGTCGAAGCGAAGTTAAGTGGAATTTCTCAATTCCTTTCCAGTTATATCTGCTGCAAATTCCAATTTGAGTATAAAATTTTCTTTATTCCTCCGTTCATACGTATTTTACACATTCCATATATAGAGTTAGATAAAATTTTATGTGATTCTGTAAACAGAATATAAAAAAATTCCATCATTGCTAGATTGATCCATATAATTGGATGAAGAACGATCCAATAATGGGATTTTTTTTTTTCAATAAATGGGAAATTCAAAATGCTGGGGGATGAAAATGCAGGAATGTTTACAATACCTGGATTTAATCAGATACAATTTGAAGGATTTTCTAGGTTCATTGATCAGAGCTTAACAGAGGAGCTTTATAAGTTTCCAAAAATTGAAGATACAGATCAAGAAATTGAATTTCAATTATTTGTGGAAACATATCAATTAGTAGAACCGTTGATAAAAGAAAGAGATGCTGTATATGAATCGCGCACATATTCTTCTGAATTATATGTATCCGCGGGATTAATTTGGAAAACTAGTAGGGATATGCACGAACAAACCATTTTTATTGGAAATATTCCTCTAATGAATTCCCTGGGAACTTCTATAGTAAATGGAATATATAGAATCGTGATCAATCAAATATTGCAAAGCCCC